CCGCATCGTTAGCTTGGAAGGCTAGGGGTTATAGTCGACGTTGGTTGATCATTTTTAACGTCTCTAATTCAAAACCGAACATGAAATTTTGGTTTCATTCGGCTTCTTTATAGAAGATCGATGTATTTCCAAAGAAAAAATTAGATCCATAACATCTATGTCAGCTTTTTTGTATGAATGCATCCAAAGTTACTTGCTTTCTAGATGATCCCTCCTAGAGGAGGGGATTATACTAAATCCATTTAGTCTAGTTACTTCGTTCCCTATTTCCACTCGCGGGATCCTGAGGAAAAGAATATTGTTTCCACCGAGCTGAAACAATATGCTGATGTGATGGTTCTAGTAAACCAAAACCATCGTTTTATAGCTATTTGACTTCAATTTCCCTTTTACAAAAAAAAATGGAAGATTTAGTTACGATTGGAAATAAACTTTTGCATCTTCATCCATAGATCCTTTACTCATACTCATTCAATTGGAAGAGTTAATCCAATTCAATAAAATTATGCTTCGCGACTCCATATCCATAATCCAATCTTTTTTATTCAATTTCTAATTGGCTTTTGGAAAAAAATCGTGAGAATGTACATTCTTCCTCAAATATGCTATTGAGAGGTAAAGGATTAAACCTTTTTAAAAAATAAAGTTTTTGATAGGAATATGATTTTTTATAGGAATTTGAAAAAAACGGAAAGATCCCTTAAGTATTTAAGTTTTCGATAGAACGAATCACACTTTTACCACTAAACTATACCCGCTATATATTTATTATTGTATATGAATGGACCATTTGTCGAATCCTACTCAGCAGAATATAGAGTGAGGCGCAATCAAGATAGCACCAGAATCATGAAAATTCTAGCGTTGACACTTCGTCCCGTGCCAGGGACTTAAATAGTCGAAGAGCAGAAAGCTTTTTTAAATAACATAAAAAAAGTTATAGTTATATTATACTTTTCTTTTCGATAGTTATATTATACTTTTTCGTTTGATACGAAGTCATTACTGATAGTCCCGACCTGAAAGAATCATTGAAGCTGGATCATAGAAAGGATGAAATCTGCATACATGGTTCCTTTTTTTCAACTTCTCTTTCAACTGCCAGATCTTATTTATGAATTAAGAATTCGGGTCAATTGGATTTCAACTGTTCAAATAAAGCTTTTGAACAAAATCACAGAAGTAGATATCCATTGGGGATATCCGTTTCGAATCATTATTTAAATTGATTTCCTGATCAAATTTCTTCTTATCTTATATTCTTATATATTATATATTTCTTCTTATATATATATATAATGTATTACATTATCTATTACATTATTGTTCTTTTAACATATATTTATATATTTATAAGTTTATAATAATTTATAATTATATTATATTATAATATATAATATATGTATTATATATCTATATTATATTTATATATATATATATATTATTTATATATGTTATATAATTGTTATATTGTTTTATACATCTTTATTTTATATATCTTTATTTTAATTCTTTCTTATTCTTTTTTCTTTCTTTTTTATAATTATATTATTTTTTTTTTCATTAAAAATTATTATAAAATAAAATAAAAATTATTATAAAATAAAATAAAAAAAGAAAGAAAAATATATATATATAATATATATATAATAGAATAATAGATAAATAAAAAAGGAAAATGAAGGTTTTTATCAATCTTTACTTCACGTGTCACATCACATAAAAAATTTTCCATTTTTAAATGGGGATGGGGAGAGATGGCTGAGTGGACTAAAGCGGCGGATTGCTAATCCGTTGTACGAGTTATTCGTACCGAGGGTTCGAATCCCTCTCTCTCCGCTTCTTCTGAAGACTTGAGACTTTCGAATTCGAAATTCTTTACGATCCCTTGATTTTATCATAGGTAAATGTATGGAATAGATAAAATCATAAGAAAAAATTTAGAAAAAAACAGGAAAAACTAAAAATATCTTTTTTTATTCCTCACGTCCAGGATTACGCCCTGGATCATTAGATAAAAATCCGAAGATGAAGAGAGAAATAAAGAATATCACTACTGTATAAACGAATAGTTTGAGAGTAAGCATTACACAATCTCCAAGATCTTTTTTTTTTTTTTGAAAAAGGGAATAGATTACTTATTTTTTACCACATATACTATTTTGTTTTGACATGACACCCCCCAAAAAATGAAGTGTTTTTTGAAAAGAAAGTCATTTTCACGAATTTCTTTGGAATAAGATTTTGATTCCTTCGTTATCAAAAATAGAATCGAGGGTTCATAATGTAAGACTTATCTGGTCTTATCAATTTTTTGAATTTTTTTATCGAATAAATCATGAATTTAGCAGAGTATTAAATCATCGAAAACTTACAGCAGCTTGCCAAACAAAGGCTAAGAGAAAAAAAAGTACAGGTATGACGGGCATAACATCTACGATTGGATTGAAAAAGGCATAAGCTTCGGGCAATTTGGCGAAGAAAAAACTACTCGAATAAAAGACAGAATTAAGACAGATACAGATTAAACTAAAGATATTAAGCATAACAAAATTTCGTTCTTGTAGATTAGAGAATTTTATTCTCATTGAGTTTTTTTTATAAGGGAAAATAAAAAAAGACAAGTCAAAAAATCTTTTTTTTTCTTCTTTTTATATCTCTCCCAAATAAAAATCCTTCCTTCCATTCTCAAATGAGAATACAAGGAATTCCACTTTCATACAATATCTTAACTGAATTCCATGTAATGATCAATGAATTTTTTGGATTCTATATCTACATGTGTTGAATCCTAGCAACAATATATTCCCAATGTATTTATTGGATTGGGATTGACGAATAACCAATACCAATATTAATGTTTATTAGTGTCAAATAGAAATTCGAAATGGGGCGTGGCCAAGTGGTAAGGCAGCGGGTTTTGGTCCCGTTACTCGGAGGTTCGAATCCTTCCGTCCCAGATCGTTTCCATCAGAAACGAAAGATGGGATCATATTGTATCCCACATGAAACATAAAATTGTTAACGAGAACAATCTCTTGTTATGAATTCCAAGAATGATTCTTAGAATCATATTTTTTCTTTCATTTGGGTTATTACAAACGTAATCAAGTGTCAAATGTGGGTGGAAATAATATCTTTTTTTTTTTTTTTAATTCAAAAAAGAAATTCTGGGTTTATCATTCACATTCAGGATATGCTCGTACTATTCAATATTCATTTTAAAGTTAGTTACTTATGGAAACTTTATGTCCCATATCTATGAAATGTCAATTCTTACATGAAACATTCTGAATCGAAATGTGAATGAAAGAAAGGCCTCTTTATTCCCTTACCAAGGCTAAAAAGCCTAAAGTAAATAAATGGGGTATCCCAATTCCACATTCTATGTGGAGACTAAAGAGTAGGGAGTTTTTGGTACTAATTTCATCGCTGGTCTTAAAACTTCTAAAGCTGTTGTGGAAAAAAAATATGAAAAACGAACTGGACCCCATTTTTTTTTCATTTTATATCTTATCTGGTTCATCTTATATCTTATCCGGTTCAAATGAATGATTGTAAATCAATGTAATATAGCGATTGGGGGGAAATTCGTATATTGCATCTACTTGACTTTATGGAATTGATGGAAAGGAAAAATTCTTGAACCTGAAGTAAAACAAAATCTGTATTGTATAAAATAAATAAGTTTGATTAATAATTGATTTTGTTCCGGGATTGCAAATCTATTAAAGATTCTTCTTTTGAGGTTTATAGTTTATTTGTTCGAGAAAAATGGATTCTTCATGATTGATCGTCCCGAACAATCTTTTGAAGATGTAAAAAAGTCTTAAGCAAACTTTTCGTCTTTTTTAGAAATATGTTTCATTCATATGATATGATAGAATATGGAATTAAATAAATAGAATATAGAGTTAAATAAATTGGATCCGTGCTGAGCCTTCCCCGGATGAATATTTATCTATTCATAGATAGATAGATAGAAAGTATGTACTATTATATTATATACCGGTATACACACCGGTTGAGCCAATGACTATTCATGATTCCATATTGAATCAATTCCATACCGGTTTGAGATAAAATTAGAGGAATGTTATGGTAAAACTTCGTTTGAAACGATGTGGTAGAAAGCAACGTGCGACTTGAAGGACATGATCGGCTGTGGATTCTTACATCCACCATTTTCTATAGGAATGAAGATGTTCTTGGCTCGACATAGTTTGTTCTGCTATGCTAGGAACCTAATTTGTGTTAGGTTGTAAGTAAATAGTACATGATGGAGCTCGAGTAGAAAGGATTGATTCGTTTATCAGGGGGAAGAATCTAGGGTTAGTAACTATCAATAAGTTAGACCAACTTTGTAAGTATATCTTCAATATATAAATCGAAAGTTTAAAAAAATCGAAAAATCAAACAGAAAAAAAGTAAAATTTTTCAGAATTGGTAAAACTTTTTCGATCAAAAGTGTATCACAAGGGAATCAACCGTTCATATACTATTTCTATAGTATAGAAAAAAAATAACAAAAAACGAAAAGGTATGTTGCTGCTCTTTTGAAAGGAGTAAGGATCACCGAAGTAATGTCTAAACCTAATGATTTCACAAGGCAAAGATAAAGGATTCCGGAACAAGTAAACACTATTTTCAATTGTCTCAACAATTGAATCAGAATGAGGAATAAAAATAGATTCGAGATGAGACAAACAAAAGAGGTTAGAGACGGCTCAATAAATGTCTAAGGGTTTCCCTTCGAACTCTGTCAGAATTACCCAACTTGAGTTATGAGTACGAATGAGATTTCTTTTTTTCTGTAGGAAGAATAAAAAAACGACTAAAATTATAGTCTAATTCATGATTTTATGGATCCATTTGCCATTATGTAATTATATACATATACAGAAATAATTATATACATATACAGAAATTTAGAATCCTTTTTTCTCGAGCCGTATGAGGAGAAAACCTCCCATACGTTTCTAGGGGGGGCGGCATTGTTTATCTACATCTATCCCAATGAGCCATCTATCGAATCGTTGCAATTGATGTTCGATCCCGAAGAGAAGGAAGAGATCTTCGAAAAGTAGGTTTTTACGATCCGATAAAGAATCAAACTTATTTAAATGTTCCTGCTATTCTATATTTCCTTGAAAAAGGTGCTCAACCTACGGGAACTGTTTGTGATATTTTAAGGAAGGCAGAATTATTTCAAGAAAGAACTTCGATTCGAGTTAATTAAAGGAAAAAAACTAAATTAATAAATAAAAAAAAAGGGGGGGGGGTCACTAGTATCTATCTTTGTGTAATTATTTACACACAATTTGCCTTTTTCTTGCTGTATTCATACTTAATTTACTTTTTCTCTTGTTTTGTTTGTTGCGGGAATCCACCAACAAACAAGGGGTTAATCTTACTTATTGTACCTCTATTGATTGAATAAACCCGAGATTTTTTTTTTATTTACCTCTTTCATATTTTTTTTTTTCCAAATTTCTTATTTATGCTTTTGTTGTGCCAATCCAACACAAGTCTTTATTTGATTTACTTAAATTTGTTTTCTTAATATTGGATTCATATTGACAATGGTGCATCGAAGAAATATAATTCGATCGTAGATAAATAGATCCGTTTATCTCCACCCCATATGGGTTTTTTCCTTCATTTCAGTCAAATGATGGGTTTGCCCTGACGGATTTACTGGCATACAAGATGTATTTTCTTAACGAAAAAAAATTGATAAATATAAATAAAATGGTGGTTTGTCACCATTTTGACATCTCTATTGGGAATCCGTTGTTGTTTAATCCAATCTGTCCATTTTGTTGTTTTTAATTGATCAACAAATTTTTCTTTTCGATTTGTTCTAGTTCAATGTTTTGACGGGGTCGTGCAGTGCAATTCAATTGATTTTTTTATTTTGACCGTATTTACATATCCTATTCATTTTATTCGGGTTGCTAACTCAACGGTAGAGTACTCGGCTTTTAAGTGCGACTATGATCTTTTACACATTTGGATGAAGCAAGAGATTCGTCCAGACTATTGGTAGAGTTTATAAGACCACGACTGATCCTCAAAGGTAATGAATGGAAAAAACAGCATGTCGTAAAAAGTATTATAATTATTAATATATATATATTAGTATAATAATACTATAATAAAATAGTTTTTTTGGAAGAGAAAAAAATTCACATTTACAGTTGGGTCTAGTGAATAAATGGATAGAGCCCATAGGGCTCTAATTCTGGTGAAACAAAAAGCAACGAGCTTTTGTTCTTAATTTGAATAATTACCCGATCTAATTAGACGTTAAAGATAGATTAGTGCCTGATGTGGGAAAGGGTGGGTTCTTCTGTGAGTGGACCATTGATTTTCTTTTTTTTTTAATGAATCCCAATTATTCTTATGGATTGGAGACGGATGTGTAGAAGAAACAGTATACTGATAAAGAAAATTTATTCCAAAATCGAAAGAGCGATCGGGTTGCAAAAATAAAGGATTTTTTACCCTCTTGTAATTATAACGAACATAAACCAATTGGATAGAAAAGGAGAGGAAAAAGATCTGTTGATTGGACTCCCCTGTTTCCTTTGTTTGCGGGGTATATATTTTTTTCTTACTATTTCTTACTGTAATTATATACATAATACATACCCTGTTCTGACCATATTGCACTATGTATCATTTGATAACCCCCAAAATGGGTCCTGCCTCTGGTTCAATTAGAAATGTAAATGGAAGAATTACAAGGATATTTAGAAAAAGATATATCTCGTCAACAACACTTCCTATATCCGCTTCTCTTTAAGGAGTATATTTACACATTTGTTCATGATCGTGGTTTAAATGGTTCGATTTTTTACGAATCCGCGGAAATTTTGGGTTATGACAATAAATCTAGTTCAGTACTTGTGAAACGTTTAATTATTCGAATGTATCAACAGAATTATTTGATTTATTCGGTTAATGATTCTAACCAAAATCGATTCGTTGGGTACAACAATCATTTTTATTTTCATTTTTATTCTCAGATAATATTGGAAGGTTTTGCAGTCATTGTGGAAATTCCATTCTTGCTGCGATTAGTATCTTCCCTCGAAGATAAAATACCAAAATCTAAGAATTTGAATTTACGATCTATTCATTCAATATTTCCCTTTTTAGAGGACAAATTATCGCATTTAAATTATGTGTCAGATATACTAATACCTTATCCCATCCATCTGGAAATCTTGGTTCAAATCCTTCAATACTGGATCCAAGATGTTCCCTCTTTACATTTATTGCGATTCTTTCTTCACGAATATCATAATTGGAATAGTCTTATTACTCCGAATAATTCTATTTTTCTTCTTTTTTTGAAAAAGAAAAGTAAAAGACTATTTCGGTTCCTATATAATTCTTATGTATCTGAATGCGAATTTGTATTAGTTTTTCTTCGTAAACAATCTTCTTATTTACGATTAACATCTTCTGGAACTTTTCTTGAGCGAACACATT